AACCTAAAAGGAAAAGATAATATAATTACTAGTCTTAGAGTTGTCCAAAAATAGAAAAGAAAGGTTTTCTTTCTTCGATCGTGTGATACTTTTTCCTCATTCGAGATATTATGTGTGATTAAAGAACCTACTACTTACTTGAATCAGGTAAAAGGTGTTATAAGGTCGTTCGTTCCAAAAGAGAAACTAGAGTTGATACAGTTGAAAAAGAAATGATCAAAATCGAAACGATTTTCGAATTTTATTCCACAGCGATTCAAGGTAAGTTTCATTTGTGAATGAAATTCCGAGACAAAGTTCTTATTCCTAGTCCTTTACTCAGAAGTTGCTGAATGAATCTGTTGATTTGCAATCGTGGAATCGGTAGATGTCACAGATGATCAATCCAGCCTTTTTTTTATCTTTGTTCGGGTCCCCTAGAATGACTGATGAATCAAACTGAAATTGGAACGGATTCTGATTCTGTCAATTGGTATTTTTTCGTATCCTCTTATCTTTCAAAAGCGGAAACTTAGGTAAGTGTTTTAGAACCATATGTATAATATAAAAAGAACGTATCTCCTTTAGCTCCTTCATGCCTACTATAACTAGTTATTTTGGCTTTCTATTGGTGGCTTCAACTATAACCCCGGCTCTATTTATTAGTCTGAGCAAGATACGACTTATTTGAAATGAATTGAATGAACAATTCTTTTAGAAAATAGAAAAAAAATGTTTCCTCGGATTCTAGAGTGCCTTTCCCCATCAATTGTCAATTCTTGCTTGATGAGATTCGTGTTCAATTCGGATGAATATTTAAGGATAGATATTCCCTCTCTCTTTTCCCCTTTTCAACCAAATCGAAATGATTGAAGTTTTACTATTTGGAATCGTGTTAGGTCTAATTCCGATTACTTTGGCTGGATTATTCGTAACTGCATATTTACAATACAGACGCAGCGATCAGTTGGACCTTTGATTAAGTAAGATTAACATCTCGGTTTTTGATTGACCTCCTGCGGACTCAAAAAAGGAGGAGGTCGAATTCAGGTTGCTGTTCAAGTTAGTGAAGGTATTTCACTCGAATTCGACCCGCGCTCTGCAGGATTTGAACCCACGACATCGGGTTTTGGAGACCCACGTTCTACCAAACTGAACTAAGAGCGCTTTCTTATCACCATCGATAAGATAAGATCGCAAAGACAAGGATTTTTTTCTACCCCCAGAACGTATCTATATAGTATCATAAACAGAAAGATTCCGTATGTCCAAATTCAATCGATCTCAAGGGACCTCTCGTTACTGCCCATAAGTCGAAAGAATAGGTAGGGATGACAGGATTTGAACCCGTGACATTTTGTACCCAAAACAAACGCGCTACCAAACTGCGCTACATCCCTTTCAATTGGTATTCAATTGGTATACAGTGTCATTGTATAGAATCCCTGTCTTGTTTTCCACATCATTATTTCTCCATTGAGATACAATCTATCTTGGCATTTCTTCCTTTTTGGTCTCATAGACATAAGAAATGTCGTTTCTAGTCTATCTGTTTCTATTTCTACCGATTTCGAATTCGGTTTTTTTAACTTCACTTGAAACTCCCCCCAACCCAAAAGGGGTCGTCGGGTTCAGACGGAACACAAGGATTTTGTGAATGACATCCTTTTGGTACGACCGATCGAAATCCTTCAGAATTGAAATCGAACGAATCTCATAGAGAACTCTATAGAAATAGAAGATCGAAAGAATTCTGAAAACAAGAAAAAACATAAAATACATAGCATCTCTATCTATCGAAATAATACGTTATAAATAATACGCTTTCGAATACAAAGTAAGATTTCTTTCTATGATGGATCATCATCAGGAATAAATCATTTCCCGCCCCAAAAACCATGGCAAAAAAATAGAATTGGTTCGATTCTTTATTAGATTCTTTGTTAGATTCAGGGACAAAATTCGATTTAGTGGGATCTTTCACTCTTTCACGTTGGTCTCATAGAAGACCTAGTAACAAGAACAAATTGCATAATTACATATCATCAGACGATAACAGCCCGAAGGTATGAATTGGCCTGGAAAGACTCCCAACTCAAAAAAAGCAACTACGAAATAAAATAATTCGAGAAGAAGGAAGAAATAGAAAAAAAACAAAGCTGCTTTCTATGCAGTAGAACTAAAGCATCACTTAAATTAACTAGATGGAGTATTGTATTAATGTATACTTATCAGTAATACAATACTCCGTAGGAGTGGGACGCTCTTTTTTCGTTTTAAGGAAAGGGAAATCTTAGTGTTATTGACATTGACCAGGTCATGGTATATTTCCGGTTTTGTTAGGGAGTCCGCGTACAACTAAAATACAAGCGATCCTTAAGGACCTATACATCTGATCATATATGTATTCCAATAAAGAAGGAGGATTTTCAATGCGCGATCTAAAAACATATCTCTCCGCGGCTCCTGTGCTAAGTACTCTATGGTTCGGGTCTTTAGCAGGTCTATTGATAGAGATCAATCGTTTCTTCCCGGATGCGTTGACATTCCCCTTTTTTCATTCTAGTTATTGACATGGGAAGGGATGAAGAAGATTAGCGATACAATAAATTATATGTGACTAATACCTCTTCCTCTCTCTCTTTCTTTGGTTTCTTTTTTTGAGGATAAAGTAAAGGAGGACAGAAAAAGAATCAAAGTGGATTTAACCTCGGCGAAACTCCTGATTAGGCTCGAATTCATAGAGGGAGTACGAAACTAGAAATAATGGGTTTAGGGTAACAAAATTATACAAGATACTTAAATGAAATACATTCGAAATAATTGAGAGTTAAAAATCATTGTATTACTTCTTAATATTACTCTATTGATTGCAACGAAATCGTTCCTAATCGGGTTAGCCACTTCTATTTTTCCCTTTTTTTTCTTCGTTTCGGATTGAAACTAGAAGAGTTGAGTGAATCCAAAATGCAAAGGAGGTTCATGGCCAAGGGTAAAGATGTAAGAGTCAGAGTTATTTTGGAATGTACCAGTTGTGTCCGAAACAGTGTTACTAAGGAATCTCCGGGCATTTCCAGATATATTACTCAAAAGAATCGACACAAGACACCTAGTCGATTGGAATTGAGAAAATTCTGCCCCTATTGTTACAAGCATACAATTCATGGAGAAATAAAGAAATAGATCGAATCGAATGCCACCCTTTCCAGTAACAAGAACAAATTACATAATGACATATAAGAGATATAAACAAATCAAATCCTATTTCGGTCGTATCCCAAATTCGAATTCAGAAATAGGATTTTTAAGATAAGGACTAAATAAACCATGGATAAATCCAAGCGACCCTTTCTGAAATCCAAGCTGAAATCCAAGAAACCCTTTCTGAAATCCAAGAAACCCTTTCTGAAATCGAAATCCAAGCAATCTTTTCGTAGGCGTTTGCCCCCAATTGGATCGGGGGATCGAATTGATTATAGAAACATGACTTTAATTAGTCGATTTCTTAGTGACGAAAAAAAAATATTATCTAGACGAGTGAATCGATTGACCTTGAAACAACAACGATTAATTACGCTTGCTATAAAACAAGCTCGTATTTTAGCTTTGTTACCTTTTCTTCCTATTGATAAAGAGAAACCATTTGAAAGAACAAGACCCAAGTCAACCCCTAGCCCTAAAAAAGGTCCTAGAACCAGAAAAAAAATAGGCCTACGGCCACAATGGAATAAAAGGAATAAAAATTCCAATCTTTAACCCAACTCGGGTAGGGTAGATGTTTTGTTCGCAAAATGAGCGAACCCAAGAATTGTCACGTCGGAAGAAACCAAAAAGAATCCGAATCGGGGAAGAAAAAGAAGAAATAGTTCATTTTTTTTTAGTGAATCGTGCTCGTTCATTTTGACTACCTTATCCTATTAATTTATACTCCACCTTCCCGGAGTGCATTCTCCGGGCAAGCCTGTTCCGCAAAAAGAACCCTGCAAACTGAATGATCTCATTGGAAATCATGGAAATACAATTTCGATTTGATATAGCGATTTGCGCTAGTATTTTTCGATTAAGAAGCGAGTGCTTCGTGTGCAGCTTGTATATAAATCTACTATATTTATAGAATTTATAAAATACCTTAATCTTATGAAGTACTGCAATCTCACGTATTACTGCATTTATACGAGTGATCCACAAACGGCGAAAATCTCTCTTTTTCCTACTTCTATCCCGATGAGCAGAACCCAAAGCTCTCGTTTTCTGTTGAGTCATAGTTCGGGTAAGTCTTGAATGGGCCCCTCGAAAGGTTGATGAAAATAGACGCATTTTTGTTCTACGTCTCCGAGCTATATATCCTCGTCTAATTCTGGTCATTGAATCCACTGAAACTTTGATGAATAACTAATTGCTTTCTTTTCTTTCAGTCATTCTTTTCCCCCTTCCCGGTCTATTAATAACAAAACGGATTCTTCCGGTGTATAAAAAAAAAATTCCAATGGCTTTTGCTGCGATAACCTTCCCAACCACGATTTTTTCCAGGCATTTCACCTCGAAATATAAAATTAGATTGATCAAAAAACTAGTCAAAGTCAATTTAAGTAAGAAATATAAATGAATAAAAAATAGTGGGTTCCATCGTTTCTATGGTTACTTTTTAAACGGTGAGGTCCTTTCTATACACCGGAGCCCCTTCCTTATTTAGTAACTTGTATAGTTCACACTCTTTGGCTCTACCCATGAATTATCCAGTAATAGGTCTTTTCACAATAAGATCTACCTATACAGTAACGGCATTTAATTATGAAGGTTGGTTAGGTAGCTGACCCTGTGAGTCCGTTCTTGCAAGAGTAGGAGCATCATTTTTATGCTTTTTAAATAAGATTTCCCCCGCTTAATGGATAACCATTTGCTACCAATGGGGAATTGCTTCGCATCTCCAATTGAGGTGATCGGATTTGTACCAATGGAAACCATAAATTTCATACACAATAAAGGTCTTTTTTTTTAGACAGGGAATGGAGTTCTTCCACTCTATGCTATTCATTGGTTTTATCCTATTCATTTCATTGGTACTGATCTTTGATACTGTAAAAATTGTCTCCTTTCTTTTAGTTCAGTTCATGATCTGAACGAGTCGCACATACACCCTAGTACATGTTCCTCGACGCTGAGGACATCCCCGAAGAGCGCGGGCTTTTTTTACATTTCTGATTGGCTGTCTTGTGTTTCTAATAAGTTGTTTAATAGTTGGCATGCTGAATCATATACAGAATGGGCTGGTTTAGATCGATCCTAACCGGATGATTCTAATTGGAGACTTGACCCATTTTACCCGAGAGAAACTAACAAATTAGATTCTAGTTCATTCGACTTATAGTTCGAAATGACATCACGGATTTTTCTTTGTTCCGTTTTATGGTTCTTTTGACCCTTCTCCTAGGGAGACCCCCTTCCAAGATAAGATGATCAACCCCTACAAGATCTACAATTCCATGAATTTGGGCTTCTGGTGGTGTCATCAAAGAATCCCTGTGCGGGTCCCGAACTATAACCGACCGAGGTTGTCCTGTTCTTTGTGTCTAAACAACCCTCCCCTTTCATGGATCTATCATCTATTTTCGTTTTGTTGTTGTTGTTCCTGCTCAAGCTTGACCCTGGCTTCTTCCAATCTTCCAAAAGGGCCATCTTTACGTACAAGCGGGGAATCGCTTTTGAGGCGATCACAGCTTGATGTGCGCATAGGCTTTTATCCATACGCTCTATGACCTTTTCTCAAAGGACTATTCTTTTGGATAGAGTTTCCAACACGGCCAATCCGGTTAATTCTTGTGAAGAATTCATCTTCCTTTTTCGGGCAAGAGAGCTTTGTTGAAGTCTAAAGCCTCTTCACTTCTTTGCAACCGTACCTCAGCGGAGGATTTATTTGGACCTCTCAGGATGCCAAATAGCCACGTTACAGCCTGGAACACCTTCCACCCCATCTTCTTAAACATGGTTCCCATACCTTAAAAGAGATTCGCTAGAATCTTTTTAATTTTAATAAACATTCGCATAAGAGTAAACAGACGCATTAGAAGAATTAAGATTCGCATAAGTGAGACTCTTTTTTCTTGAGAACTGGTTTAGATCAATCCTAACCGGTGAATCCCATAATAGAATAGATTCGATGGATAATTTTATGGATCCTTTGGATAGATGACTATTCGTCTATGAATTTCATTATCTGCATACAATACACTTTTGTCAACCATTTCTAAGATGACAATATGAAGGTTACAACCGCCGAATAAAACCAAAAAGATTTGCCCCTTACCTAGAAAATCGACCTAGATTCTTTAATCGATATCGTGCTGCCCCGGAGCGCTGGGGAGCCGATGACTATTCATCGCTATTACCTTAACAGAGTTCGACCCAATGCTTGATTTCTGTCCTAGTTGATCCTGTTAGAAGTTTATAATACAGCCTTCCGACGGTGTCGCGCAGAATTGTTACTTTATTCCCATCCGTGTACAACTTCCCTAGGTTGGGCCCAAGATAAGAACAAATAGGTTGGTGGAGCAATATCTTAATCATATACCATCCTGAATGACTCCTCTATGTTGCACGATTTGGCGAAGGAAAGAGGTCAGGTAATGGGCAGATTATGATTATAAGAACAAACCAAACCTATGGAACTAACCGTATGCAATGCACAAACGATGCCTGTACGGTTGTTTCTTTTTCTTATAGCTTTGTTACCAAGGAAAGATCCGCCTGTAGCGTTCATAGACATCAATTCCTACATGATCAACAAGTCCATAACTTTTAGCTTCGTCTGGAGCCCAAAATAGCCAGAGCTTACTAACGTTATCTTACATAATAGCGTGCGTTTTCACCCCGTTAACCAAAGCCAGTCTTTCTAGCCCGAATTTCGCATCAATTGTCATTTTGTTCTTGTTTTGTTGTTGTTCATTGTTTTGTTGTTGTTCTGCGTCCAGCTTAGCCCGGGCTTCGTCTAAAAGGGCCATCTTGACGTACAAGCGAGGAATCGTTTTTGAGGCGATCACAGCTTGATGTTCGCTAATACTCGCATCCATAAATTTGATGAGACTCTTTCTCAAAGGTCCATCCTTTGGAATAGCGTTGCCCAAAAGGCCAATCTGGTTAATTCTTGTGAAAAATTCCGACTCATGTTGGGACAACAGAAGTCGGGTGGACAATAAAGCTTGATCTACACGTTGGATTCGGACCGCCAACGGTATAGGTGGTGGAAGAGGCGGACCCGGATTGGGGTTCGGCCCTTTCACGCCAAATAATGCCCACAATATCCATGTTACCGCTTTGACGACTTTGAATAGAAATGTGATTTTGTGAAAGAAGGTTTTGACGCTCTTAACCACCCAAGTGGTAAAAGTTCTGATCATATCTTTTTTCCTTTGATGAGATAAATGTGAAAATAGTGCCAAAGAGGGTTTTGACGCCCTTAACCACCCAAGTGGTAAAAGTTCTAATCATATATATATTTTCTCGTTTGATGAGATAAATTTGAGTTCCATATTTTCAAATAATCCAATAAATAGGTCAGGTTGAGAGAGAATTCACTTTGGCTGGAGCCCAAAATAGCCAAAGCTTTCATGACGGTGAATACTGACGCAATCTTGGGTAATAGCGTCTATTTTCGCCCTGTTAAGCAAAGTCTGCATCGCCAAGTTATGTGATTGATGGCTTTCTTATCAATTGCCATTTTGTTGGTCTTCCGCCTCGAGTTTAGCCCGGGCTTCGTTTAAAAGAGCTAGCTTAACGTACAATCGCGGAATCCTTTTTGAGGCGATCACAGCTTGATGTTTGCGAATACTCACATCCATAAATTTGATGAGACCCTTTCTCAAAGGTCCCTCCTTTGGAATAGTGTTGCCCAAAAGGCCAATCCGGTTAATTCTTGTGAAAAATTCCGACTCATGTTGGGACAACAGAAGTCGGGTGGACAATAAAGCTTCATCTACACGTTGGATTCGGACCTCCAACGGTATAGGTGGTGGAAGAGGCGGACCCGGATTGGGGTTCGGCCCTCTCACGCTAAATAATGCACACAATATCCAGGTTATTGCTTTAACGACTTTGAATAGAAATGTGATTTTGTGAAAGAAGGTTTTGACGCTCTTAACCACCCAAGTGGTAAAAGTTCTGATCATATATATATATATATTCCTTTTATGAGATAAATGTGAGAATAGTGCCAAAGAGGGTTTTGACGCCCTTAACCACCCAAGTGGTAAAAGTTCTAATCAATATATATTTTCTCGTTTGATGAGATAAATTTGAGTTCCATATTTTCAAATAATCCAATAAATAGGTCAGGTTGAGAGAGAATTCACTTTGGCTAGAGCCCAAAATAGCCAGAACTTTCATGACGGTGAATACTGACGCAATCTTGGGTAATAGCGTCTATTTTCAGCAAAGTCTGCTGCATCGCCAAGTTATGTGATTGAGAAATACAAGAGGAAAATCCAATTATTCTTATAGATCTGTTACCAAGGAAAGATCCGCCCGTAGCGTTCATAGCCATCAATTCCTACATGATCAACAAGTCCATAACTTTTAGCTTCGTATGGATTCATGAGATAATCCCTCTGTAGGTCCAGATAGACAATATGCCAGGGTTTTTTTGTTTTTTGTGAATAAATACTTGTGACGTGGTTGCGGATATTTTTAAATTCATCCCCATCCCTGTACAACTCCCCTAGGCCGGGCCCAAGATAAGAACAACTAGGTTGGTGGAGCAATATCTTAATGATATACCATCCTGAATGACTTCTCTATTTCGCACTATTTGGCGAAGGAAAGAGGTCAGGTAACGTATAAGAACAAAAAGAGAGAGGTGAGCAACCGTACAGGCATTGTTTGCGCATTGCATACGGCTCCACGATGGAATTCCGTTTTTTTTTATTTCACTTCCATTGAATAAAGAAAGATCAAAATAGGATTTCTAAGATCTGAAGGTCTTTCAATGATCCAGTTACCACCCTTCCTTTCGAGAGAATTTAAAAATATTAATACTAGGGTACTATGATGGCTCCGTTGCTTTATCTATTTTTATCGTCTGCGATTTGGCAATCCCAAAGTGTCTTGTTGATTTAATCAACAAAGAAAATGCTCATTTTTTTTTTTCATTTTAAAAATTTCTCATACACTAAATAGTGGAACGGGACTAAAACCAAAAAGTTTGTGACGCTGAAATGGATCCCCGATAGATAAGATCTAATCTGAAATGCTTTTTGTTTCATACCACTCTCTCGATACAGAATCTTATCGTATGAAAAAACAAGAATTGCGTCTATCAAACTCGAAGTGCCATGCTATTATTACTTATTATTTGATTCATATTCCATATAGCGAAGGCATAGTCTTCTTTTTTCTCTCAAATAAAAAATAAAAATGCATTGGCACGACCCGAACCGTTAGGGAATGCTATACATTCGTCAGTTGCTGCTCCGAGCAAGACCAAGGCTCCCATTGAATAGGCCTTCCCCAGGGTTATTGTATGGACGTCTGGTGGCACATATCGCATTAAATCAAAGAGACCGATTCCGCATAGTGCCCATCCGCCGGGACAGTGTATAAATATATAAAAATCCCGGGTCGGGTCAGCTTTACTGAGACTTACTAGGAGACCCATAAGGGTATTTGTGGTCTCGAAATCAAGCTTGTTGCATAAAAAAAGGCATCTTTCTCGATGAAGTCGGTTGATTAGGAAAAAATTGTCTTCTTTTCTTTCGGAATCCTACACGCACGTTGTTTGGTGCAGACGATTCAAAACATTGCAATGTGTAAATTCCAGCCCTTTTCATTGTTTCATAGTCGGATTTTTCTAACTCCTAACGAGCGTATTCCATTTTTCAAGAAAGATAAGTTTTGGAGCATTTCTCCCCCCAAAAAGAATTCATGAAACTTGAAACTTATCGAATTCACTTTGTATTGAGGTTTTGTTTTATTTGATCGAAATTCGATTTTTAATTATGGTGTCATTTTCTTGTTACTAAATATGGGCTTCTTCATATTCTTTCTTTTAGGTTTAGGATCTACTCCTGGTAAAGATTTACTTACCCGATCGCGATTGATACATTATAGCGGACAATATTTGTTCGTTTGGAATCGCTTCTTTGGTCTAATAAATAGGAATTTTACCTATTTCTATTTGACCAATAAAATAAATAGGGTATTTTATGAGCGGAGCCTGAAATCCTTTATTGGTCTAACCAAGCCAACCCTAAATTCTTCCATTCTAATTGAAAATCGAATTGACAATAGAACTCTTAATTTCCTAGTTGAGCTAATTGGCTTTTCGTTCTCACTTTCAATTCTTACACTAAACCCTTTTTTTGTGGTTGGGAAGAATGAGAAAATATCTCGATCGGGAAAGAGAATGGGGAAATCCCATAGGACCCATTATGTGTGCCAAGTCGCACTATAAGTCCAACCATGTTGGCTCTTCTTTTTCCTCTTCTTCTTTGTCTTTGTTTTCGTCTTTGTTTTCGGCTTTGTTTTCGTCTTTGTTTTCGGCTTTGTTTTCGGCTTTGGCTTCGTCTTTGGCTTTGTCTCCACTAATAGGAATCAGAAGAGAGACTTTTGGAACACCAACGGGCATTGCAAGGAAGGCGCGAGGCCTCCCTTGCGAACTTTATATTTGGCATATATATTTATGGAACACCCGAGTCAAATATTTTATATTTATAATTGATATAAATGTGGAACAGCCGAGTCAAATATTTTATATTTATAATTGATATAAATATTGAACAGCCTAGTCAAATATTTTATATATATAATTGATATAAATGTGGAACACCCGAGTCAAATATTTTATATTTATAATTGATATAAATGTGGAACACCCGAGTCAAATATTTTATATTTATAATTGATATAAATGTGGAACACCCGAGTCAAATATTTTATATTTATAATTGATATAAATGTGGAACACCCGAGTCAAATATTTTATATTTATAATTGATATAAATGTGGAACACCCGAGTCAAATATTTTATATTTATAATTGATATAAATGTGGAACACCCGAGTCAAATATTTTATATTTATAATTGATATAAATGTGGAACACCCGAGTCAAATATTTTATATTTATAATTGATATAAATGTGGAACACCCGAGTCAAATATTTTATATTTATAATTGATATAAATGTGGAACACCCGAGTCAAATATTTTATATTTATAATTGATATAAATGTGGAACACCCGAGTCAAATATTTTATATTTATAATTGATATAAATGTGGAACAGCCGAGTCAAATATTTTATATATATAATATATATTTAATTGATATATATATATATATATAACCGAAGCAGCCTAGTCAAAATGCCTTTTCTTGTTGTCCTAATTATATATATTGCCTCGGATTTTCTTTTTTCTATAGATAGATTTAAAAGTTCATAGAATAAGACCGAGCATTGGTCCATAGAAAATAGAACTAGACCAATGTCGCATTGCGTATTGAGACTTATCGGGTATAGAATAGATCTGTTTCTATTTGTTCCTACAAACAGAATTGGTCCGCTATTCCCAAGGGAATGGAATATTTACCCCTGCTCCGAGATAATCCATTGAAAGTGGGAAATCCATAGCTCCCAATGCGATAAAGTTACATAGTGTCTAGTTTTGTTTTGAGAAAGAGGTCTTTCCATGGGTTTGCCTTGGTATCGTGTTCATACTGTCGTATTGAATGATCCCGGTCGGTTGCTTTCTGTCCATATAATGCATACTGCTCTAGTTTCGGGTTGGGCTGGGTCGATGGCCTTATACGAATTGGCAGTTTTTGATCCCTCTGATCCCGTTCTGGATCCGATGTGGAGACAGGGTATGTTCGTTATCCCATTCATGACTCGTTTAGGAATAACCAATTCGTGGGGTGGTTGGAGTATAGCAGGAGGCACTATAACGAATCCTGGTATTTGGAGTTACGAAGGTGTGGCCGGGTCACATATTGTATTTTCTGGCTTGTGCTTCTTGGCATCTATCTGGCATTGGGTGTTTTGGGATCTAGAAATATTCTGTGATGAGCGTACAGGAAAACCTTCTTTGGATTTGCCCAAGATCTTTGGAATTCATTTATTTCTCTCAGGGCTAGCTTGCTTTGGGTTTGGCGCATTTCATGTAACAGGTTTGTATGGTCCTGGAATATGGGTGTCCGATCCGTATGGACTCACGGGACAAGTGCAATCTGTAAATCCTGCGTGGGGTGTAGAAGGTTTTGATCCTTTTGTTCCAGGAGGAATAGCCTCTCATCATATTGCAGCAGGGACATTGGGTATATTGGCGGGCTTATTCCATCTTAGTGTCCGTCCGCCCCAACGTCTATACAAAGGATTACGTATGGGTAATATTGAAACTGTACTTTCCAGTAGTATCGCTGCTGTCTTTTTTGCAGCTTTTATTGTTGCTGGAACTATGTGGTATGGTTCCGCAACAACCCCGATTGAATTATTTGGTCCCACCCGGTATCAATGGGATCAAGGATACTTCCAGCAAGAAATATATCGAAGAGTTGGCGCCAGCCTAGCCGAAAATCAGAGTTTCTCAGAAGCTTGGTCTAAAATTCCAGAAAAATTAGCTTTTTATGATTACATCGGAAATAATCCAGCTAAAGGGGGATTATTCAGAGCGGGTTCAATGGATAATGGGGATGGAATAGCGGTTGGATGGTTAGGACATCCTATCTTTAGAGAGAAAGAGGGCCGCGAGCTTTTTGTACGCCGTATGCCTACTTTTTTTGAAACATTTCCAGTCGTTTTGGTAGACGGCGACGGAATTGTGAGAGCCGACGTTCCTTTTCGAAGGGCAGAGTCGAAGTATAGTGTCGAACAAGTCGGTGTAACTGTTGAGTTCTTTGGTGGTGAACTCAATGGAGTCAGTTATAGCGATCCTGCTACTGTAAAAAAATACGCTAGACGCGCTCAATTGGGTGAAATTTTTGAATTAGATCGTGCTACTTTGAAATCGGATGGTGTTTTTCGTAGCAGCCCGAGGGGTTGGTTTACTTTTGGCCATGCGTCATTTGCTTTACTTTTCTTTTTCGGGCACATTTGGCACGGTGCCAGAACTTTGTTCAGAGATGTTTTTGCCGGCATTGACCCAGATTTGGATGCTCAAGTGGAATTTGGAGCATTCCAAAAACTTGGAGATCCAACTACAAGGAGACAGGTAGTCTGATACAACATTGCTTTGATTTTTTCTCTTTTATTTGATTTTTTTGAGTTAACAGCAGAGAAACCTTGATTTTTGGATCACCGACTTTTAACTGTTGCCTTTTTGGGATATGATCCCACCAAATGAACAGATGTGGAAGCTATAATTGTAAACCACAATCGAATCTATGGAAGCATTGGTTTATACATTCCTCTTAGTCTCTACTCTAGGGATCATTTTTTTCGCTATCTTTTTTCGAGAACCACCGAAGGTTCCAACGCAAAATAAAAAGGTGAAATGATTTTTCGTTATCTCAATTGCAGTAATGAGCCTCCCCTATTGGGTGGGGAGGTACTGCGACTAGTCTCCGTGTTCCTCGAATGGGTCTCTTAGTTGTTGAGAGGGTTGCCCAAAGGCGGTATATAAGGCGTACCCGGTAAAACTTACAAGTGAACCAGAGAGAAAGATGGTGACTAGAGTTGATGTTTCCATTATTAGATAAATTCAAGACTACAATGGATCTATGATAAGATCGTTTATTTACAACGGAAGGGTATACAAAGTCAACAGATCTCAAGAAAATAAGTATTTATTTATGGCGACACAAACCGTTGAGGGTAGTTCTAGATCTGGTCCAAGACGAACAACTCTAGGGTCTTTATTGAAACCGTTGAATTCGGAATATGGGAAAGTGGCTCCTGGATGGGGAACTACTCCTTTGATGGGTGTCGCAATGGCTCTATTTGCAGTATTCCTATGTATTCTTTTGGAGATTTATAATTCTTCCGTTTTACTGGACGGAATCTCAATGAATTAGATCCATAAGACCCAAGAAGTCTACCCTCAAAAACTTACTTAGGCTTCTTTTATTTAGGGTACTCAAGTCTTGAGTACCCTAAATAAAAGAAGCCTAATATCCTACACTCCAATCAATGAAACAAACAATTCTTATCTAGTCTGTATCTATTTTAGAATCTGTATCTATTTTAGAAATAGATAGAGATAAAAAGTGATATGATAGAAGGGCACTCCTGCTATAGAGGATAGGAGGAGGTTGGTTAATTCGTGTCTAAGAGCAAGTTCTCTTTGCCGCAGCGCCTGTTGAAGGCGAGACAACGTCGTATCGAGATCCCGACGAAGCCTACACATCTTCTGGCGAAGGGACTTTAGTGACTCTTCGGCCTCCTCCTCTTGCAAAGAAGAATCTTCTGTGTCAGATCCTTCCTCCATGGAAGAATCTTCTGTATCAGATCCTTCCTCCATAGAAGAATCTTCTGTATCAGATCCTTCCTCCATGGAAGAATCTTCTGTATCAGATCCTTCCTCCATAGAAGAATCTTCTGTATCAGATCCTTCCTCCATGGAAGAATCTTCTGTATCAGATCCTTCCTCCCTAGAAGAATCTTCTGTGTCAGATCCTTCCTCCATAGAAGAATGTTCAGCCTCGTACCCGTCTTCCAGAGAAGAGTCTTCGGCATAGTCTCGTTCGGAAGGGTTTTCCGTATCAGCGCCGTATGCTCTTTGGTGGGTCCCATTAGACGCCGAATCCCTAGTTATAGTTTGAACCGTAGCCTTGCCAGTCGGCAAAGACCGGTTGGGGAAGCAGGATTTTTGAACACTATCGGTGAGGGTCCCTATATCTAGAGACCATATATATATAGAATATGCAGTCAGAACCTTTTGAATGATTTTTTTCATTTTTTCAAGTATGAGTGGCGCTTTCTTTGTAGTCATAACATGACATCCCCTATTTCTTTTTTTGAGTTTTTGACTTTGTTAACATCCCATCTCCTTTCCGTTTTTTGAGTTTTTGGCTGGCGGTTTCCTTATAACATCTCC